TTGTTGTTGATAAATATGAAATTGAAAAAGAAATTTTTTTTTATGGAACCATCGCATCGGGCGGTCATACATGTACTACAATTCAGATAATTAAGATAGAAGGACTCGCTATTCATTCGGATTTTGGTCAAGAATAACATTCTGTAGGAGAGATGGCCGAGTGGTTCAAGGCGTAGCATTGGAACTGCTATGTAGACTTTTGTTTACCGAGGGTTCGAATCCCTCTCTCTCCGTTTCTTTTCATTCATCAACGTTACTTACTACAATGTATCAAAGAAAATAAGAATTGATATCATTATTTTAACGCCTTATTTAATAAACATTATCTATCCCTAATTAATATCTGCGAAAATACAAATAGAAAGATCCTCTTGATATTGAAAAGAAGAAAAAAATCAAAAGAATCCTATTGCCGATCCTTTTTTGACACGTGAATGAGACAGGGTACGAGGTACTCTATTTACTTCAGCGAAAGGAGTTAAAATTGGTATGACCCTTGCTTTTTTATTTTCGTTAGAATCAAGTCTGACGGGAATAATATTCTACGACCAACAAATCATTTATTTTCAGACCGATCCATTTACTATCTATTATTTGATTTACAAATCCTTTATATTGTAAGGAGTCAATAGTCAAATGGTTTGGCAATTCCCCGCGGGGGGATGAAACAAGATAATTTTGAATCAGAGTTTTCGATCTTTCTTTATCCTTCGTAGTAATAATATCTCGGGGTTTGCAACGATAACTTGGTATATCCACTATACGACCATTAACTAAAATGTGTCTATGGTTAACTAATTGTCTGGCTCCTGGAATGGTCGAAGCCATACCTAATCGAAAAAGGATGTTATCCAAACGCATCTCGAGTAGTTGTAGTAAAACCTGGCCTGTTGACCCTTTGGCTTTTCCAGCAATATGCACATATTTAAGTAATTGTCGTTCTGTCAGACCATAATGAAAACGCAATTTCTGTTTCTCTTCTAAACGAATACGATATTGTGATCTTTTTCCAGAGCGCAATTGGGTTTGAAGATCACTTCTGGATCTGGGTCTTTTACTAGTTAGTCCTGGTAAAACCCCCAGCCGGCGTATTTTTTTGAAACGAGGTCCTCGGTAACGAGACATAGAAAGGCTCCTTTTTGATTCATTTTTATTTGACAAAAAAATATAAAATCAGACTGAACTAAAGGATCAGCAAAGCAAAACTCAATTTACTAAAGTCCTACAAAACAGAATAAAATAAATTTGATCAATTAAATTTTATCAATATTCGGATTTTTTGTATATATAGGAAATTCAAGTAGGAAATTCAAGCGAAGGTTACGTTTTCCAATTTCTTCTGTAGAGATCTAATTGTTCTAGTCAACTTTTTTATTTATAGCTATAGCTGCAAGTTATCATGACATAATAGATCGGTGATCCGACATTTAGAGAAAGCGAGAGTAGAGATTTTCAATCATGTAAATAAAAAAATAGATAAAAAAAGAGCCGGCTATCGGAATCGAACCGATGACCATCGCATTACAAATGCGATGCTCTAACCTCTGAGCTAAGCGGGCGGATATAAGAGCAATAGTGTATAGGAATACAGGAAACTAGCAGATCTTAGCTATTTTCTAATGATTCTTATTCTTTTTTTCTTTTATTTATTGATTCTTTCAATTTCTTCTATTTCTTAAATATTAGTTATATATTTTAGATTCTATTTAGAAAATAGAAAAGAAAACTATTTAGATCTAGATAAATTAGATATCTAAATAGAAATCTAAATTCAATTTCATATTCATATATATGAAATATGAAAAGAAAATATCAATGAAATTAGAATTCAAAATGAAAAAAAAAAAGAAGAATGAATATCGACCGTTCCACTATTCAAAACTACACTGTAAAAATGAAGGAGGAGGAAAGGTATATATATATATGTGGTATATATCTATCCATATTGAATTGCGGATAGATCAATGATAAAATCATTTTACATTGAAAAAATAGGGTTTATAGATGAAATGATATAATATAGAATAGAGGAAAAAAATAAAATAACAGCATACACTTTTTCAATATTGAATCATTACCTAATGGATTCAATAGTGCCAAGATAAATGAAAGAGGTGGGTGGAATTACAACTGGATTCTTGTCTCAAAGGAAAGGGGATATGGCGAAATTGGTAGACGCTACGGACTTGATTGGATTGAGCCTTGGTATGGAAACCTGCTAAGTGGTAACTTCCAAATTCAGAGAAACCCTGGAACTAAAAAAGGGCAATCCTGAGCCAAATCTTTGTTTCGAGAGAAAAAACGATGAAAGATGAAAAATGAGAATAAAAAGGGGATAGGTGCAGAGACTCAATGGAAGCTGTTCTAACAAATGAAATTGATTACGTTACGTTAGTAGCTAAAAGACTTCTATCGAAATGACAGAAAGGATACGTATTATATACCTAAGACGTACGTATACATACTGACATAGCAAACGATTAATCACAATCCAAATCTTAATATCGAATTCTATTCTGTATCTCTATATATTGATATATGAAATTTTGATATATGAAATTTGAAATTTATATATGAAAATAAAAATCTTCTCTTTCTTTCTATTAATATTCTATTATTAATATGAGTAATATAATATATTATTAATATGAGTAATATAATAGTATGAGATAAGGATCTATAAGAAACCCTATATTTCTATTCTTTTTTCATTAGAATGATAGAGATCAAAAAGATATATGAAAAATTGAAGTTGAAAAAAGAATAGAATTCGAATATTCAATAATCAAATTATTCATTCCAGAATTTTTGATAGATCTTTTGAAATTTAATTGGACGAGAATAAAGAGAGAGTCCCATTTTACATGTCAATACCGACAACAATGAAATTTATAGTAAGAGGAAAATCCGTCGAATTTTTCAATCGTGAGGGTTCAAGTCCCTCTATCCCCAATAAAAAGCCCATTTTACTTCCTCGCTCTTTATTTATCCTCATCCTCTTTATTCATTCTTTTTCATCAGTGACTCAGTTTAAACAAAATGAAATATCTTTCTCATTTTATTCACTCTGTTCTTTCGCAAATGGATCCAAATATAAATCCTCGTATCTTTTTTAAATCCAATCTCATTTGTTTTGTATAATACGATATGAAGATATATATTCAAGGAATCTCCGTTATTGAATCATTCATAGTCTATATCTTTTTGACAAAAAAAGTCTTCTTTTTGAAGATCCAAGAATTTCAAGGGCTAGAGCCAATTTGTTAAGATTTTCTTTTTTAGTTCTTTTCATTATTTACATAGATAGAAGTACTCTGCTAGGATGATGCACGGGAAATGGTCGGGATAGCTCAGTTGGTAGAGCAGAGGACTGAAAATCCTCGTGTCACCAGTTCAAATCTGGTTCCTGACACGTGAATAATGTATCGGATAGATATTTCTTAATACCTCATACAAATGAAATTAATTCATTAAGACAGATCGGAATTAATTCATTAAGACAGATCGGAATAGATATTCTTTACTTTCTTTTTCATTTTTTTCTCTCTTTTTTTTTTTAGTCCCTCCGCAATACGAATGAAAGTCCAGTTACTTTTTTTGTTTTTCCTCTATAAAAAGGCCAGTCTATCCAACTTTCAGGCATGAAGATACGTTTAAGGCGAGGATGATTCTTATAAGAAATTACCAATATATAATAAGATTTCCGTTCCTGAAAATAAGCACTTCTTCAAATCCAGAAAACTGACGGGGTTTGAGGATTACTCCTGAGAGCAAATACTTTTATGCATACCTCTTCTGGTTTATCTATACCATAACGTATTTTCGTAAGGTGATACACACTAGCTAAAAATTCACCTGGTATCATAGGCACACTGGGAGCGTAAATAATTGTAACCATATACATATGAAATGACAGCAATGGAATTCCAATCCTCGGGAATTAAAGATCTATGAATTAACTAATGCTTGACTAGCCAATCAGATAAACGAACCTGCATCTTCTTCATCTCTCACACATTTATCTTTGTATGAATATTTAATATTGACCAATGAAATTTTTAATGATTGACCTTTTTAATGATTGACCGCTGTTTCTTATTTTGTATAAAGGAACCCTACCTGATTCACAAATTCGTAGGAAGATTGGATTTGAAAAATATTTCAAATCCAAAAGGTATCTCTGAAGTAGATGGTGATTTATAAAGTAATCTTTGATCCTAATTTCCAGTATGAGTACTGTGTCAAAGGTAAAACTTGTGATTAGTAGTAAAACATCGATTTTCCTGTTGATATACAGTTCTATATCTTGGCACCAACCCATAATGATCAAAGTCGAATCGCGAGCCTATTAATGAAGAAAATTCAATGAAAAAACAACTGGTACCGTAGATAAGCGGCCATAAACTGGAAAGTATTGACCAATTCGAGAGATCATTCGATGTAGTTGAAATAATTAAATTGGGGTTCTTTGGTTAAGTAATGGAAACTCAACCAAATTAAGAAATGTTTCAATGTCATTCTTTCCTTCCTTTTTCTTTTGATTGTCTAAATATTCAGCTAAGACCATTCCAACGCTCCTTTTCGCCATGCATAAACTGAACCCACAATTGGGAATGAAAGCTTATAAGCTTCTATAAATACAGATACACCCAATACATCAAAGCTCATTGTCCATGGATAATGAAAGACCATTTCAACAGCAAAAAAAACAAAAACTAGAGCAAACATGTAATAGCAAATTCGGAATTGTACCCAAGCATCCCTATTGGTTCTCTACCTGATTCATAACTAGTAAACTTTTCTGGACCTTCCCTAAAATCCCAGAAATGACAAATGTCAAGATAGGAATAACGCTTGATATGATATTATTAGGAATGCCCAGAAAATATCATATTCGTGAAATAGAAACATAAAACTATGAATGTGGAATATGTTGAATTATTCCATTTGAATTGGGATTTGAAAATCATATAGAACTTTTTAGATGAAACAAGAAAAGA